AATTGGGAAGACTGAAAGAAAAGAAAAATAAAAGTTATTATTGGTTTTGGGTTGAAAAAACTTTTGTCACTTTTTTTTTCGATTATAAACGATGGAATCGTCCATTACGATATATAGAAAATGATCAATTAGAAAATGCTTTACGCAATGAAATGTCACAATTTTTTTTTTATACATGTACAAGTGATGGGAAACAAAAAATATCCTTTATGTATCCTCCTAGTTTATCGACATTTTCAGAAATGCTAGAACGAAGAATTTCTTTGTACATAAGAGAAAAAATATATGACGAAAATCTTTCTAATTCTTGGATTTATACCAATGAAAAAAAAAAGTTAAATTTGAATAATGAATTGATAAATCGAATCAAAATTATAGAAAAAAATGAGGGATCTCCTAGTCTGGATAGGCTTGAAAAAAGAACCATATTATGCGATGATGAGAATAAAAAAAAATGCTTGCCAAAAGCATATGATCCTTTTTTCAACGGACCTTGTCGAGGAACACGAAAAAAACTCTATTCACATGCAATCATGAATCATTTAATTACTTATACAAATACAGAAGATTTAGTAGAAATTTTTTGGATAAATAAGATTCATGATCTACTTCTTAATGATTCCTTAGGAATTTACCGTCAATCATTTTTAAAAAAAACGGAAAAGTCCTTCATCTCAATTGATGAATTATCTTCTGAGTGCGGACACATTTTTAATTTTGAAAAATGTCCTTTATTGACAGAAGCAAAAATAATTGATTCAGAAAGTCAAGCAAAATCTTTGCAATTTGTATTCGATGTAATTACAAAAGATCAAAAAACAAAGAAAAAGAAAGATATTGGAATTAAAATAAAAGAAGTCAGTAAAAAGGTGTCTAGATGGTCATACAAATTAACCGAGGATTTGTTGGAAGAAGAGGAAAAAGAAAATGAAAAAGAATTAGAAGAAGAATTAGAAGAAGAAGAGCATGAGATTCATTCAAGAAGAGCCAAACGTGTTGTAATTTATAACGATAATGATCAAAATACCAATTCTATTTCTAGTACTAAGAATGCTAGTAACAATGAGAAAAATGATAATAAAACGGAAGAGGAAGAGGAAGAGGTAGCTCTGATACGTTACTCCCAACAATCGTGTTTTCGTCGCAATCTAATCAAAGGATCCATGCGCGCTCAAAGACGTAAAACAGTTATTTGGGACCTCTTTCAAGTAAATGCGCATTCCCCACTTTTTTTGGACCGTATATACAAAACATCTTTTTTTTATTCTTTTCATATTAATGAAATGAAGAATCTTATTTTGAGGAATTGGATGGGTAGAGAACGAGAATCTGAATTTAAAATTTTAGATTCCCATTTTGAAAATGAAGAGACAAAAGAAGAAAAGGATAAAAAAGAACGTATAGAAATATCAGAAGCTTGGGATACCTTTGTATTTATTCAAGCAATAAGAGGTTTAATGTTAGTAATCCAATCTTTTTTTAGAAAATACATTATATTGCCTTCATTTATAATAGCTAAAAATATTTTACGTATGTTATTATTTCAATTCCCCGAGTGGTACGAGGATTTGAAGGAATGGAATAGAGAAATGCATATTAAATGCACCTATAATGGTGTTCAATTATCAGAAACAGAATTTCCCCAAGATTGGTTAACAGACGGCATTCAGATAAAGATTCTATATCCTTTCTGTCTAAAACCTTGGCGAAAAGCTAAGGTACGATCTCATCATAGAGATCGAGGAGATTCAAAATATAAAAACAAAAATTTTTGTTTTTTAACAGTCTGGGGAATGGAAGCAGAACTTCCCTTTGGTTCTCCCCGAAAACGACCTTCTTTTTTTGAACCTATTTATAAAGAACTCAAAAAAAGAAATAGAAGGGTAAAAAATAAGATTTTACAAGTTATAAACTTTTTGAAGGAAAGAATAAAATCCTTTATATTTATAAAAGTTAGAAAAGAAAAAACAAAATGGGTCACTAAAATATTTATAGTTATCAAACTCATAATGAAAAAATTGGAAAAAATAAATCCAATTTTTTTATTTGAGTTGAGGAAAGAAAAAGTATATGAAATGAAGGAAAACGAAAAAGATTTACAAAAAAATAAAAAGATTCTTCGCGAATCATCTGTTCGAATTCGACCAAAAAATTGGTTAAATTATTCACTAATAGAAAGAAGAATGAAAGATCTTTCTGATAAGACAATAAAAATCAGGAATCAAATAGAACGAAACGAAAAAGAAAAAAAAAAAGATATAGTTATAATTTATGATAATAAAAGGCCGGAATCTTTGAAAATCTTAAAAAGGAAAAATATCCGATTAATGCGTAAATCGCACTACTTTATAAAATCATTCATTGAAAAAATATACATAGATATTTTACTATGTACCATTAGCATTCCTAAGATCAATGCAAAACTTTTCTTTAAATCAAAAAAAAATATCTTTAATAAATCCATTTACAACAATAAAAGAAATAAAGAACAAGAAGGAATTGATGAAACAAATCAAAATACAATGAAGTTTAATTTTGGTTTGACTATAAAAAAGTTGTTTTCAAATACTTATAGTACTGAGAATAGGAATCCAAATTCCGATACTTATTGGAACTTATCTTCCCTATCTCAAGCATATGTATTTTACAAATTATCACAAACCCAATTACTTAATAAGGATCGCTTGAGACCTGTATTTCAATATAAAGGAAACTCTCCTTTTTTTAAGGAAAAATTAAAAGACTCTTGTATGATAATGATACACGGAATATTTGATTCCAAATCAAGACATAATAAAATTCATTCGTATGTAATGAACGAATGGAAAAACTGGTTAAAAGGTCATTATCAATACGATCCATCTCAAAAAAAATGGTCTCGATTAGTAACTAAAGAATGGCGAAATAGAATCAATCAACGCTGTATGATTCAAAACCAAAACAAGGAATCAATCCAATTGGATTTATATAAAAAATACCAATTCATTCATTCCATGAAAAAAAATAACTATGCAGCGGATTCTTTTATGAGTCAAAAAGAAAAATGGAAAAAAAATCACAGATATGATCTTTTATCATATAAATACATAAGTCCTCCTAATTCATATATTTCTGGATCAACATTAGAATTTGAAATAAACGGGGATCGAGAAATTCCATATCATTTCAATACATCGAAACCCGAATCATTTTATGTATTAGTAAGTATACCTAGTAATAATTATCTAGAAAAAGGATATATTATTGATAGGAATATAAATTTGGATAGAAAATATTTTGATTGTAGAATTCCTCATTTTTGTTTTAGAAAGAATATTGAGATCTGGACCAATGCACATATTGGCATGACGATTCATAAAAATACTAAGACTGAAATTAAAAATTTAAAAAAAATGAAAAAAAAAGATCTTTTTTCTACTACGGTTCGTCAAGACATCAAACCATGCAATCAAAAAAGAAACTTTTTTGATTGCATGGGAATGCATCAAGAGGGGTTCTCTGATACTGCATCAAATCATAATACTATATCCAATCTCGAATCTTGGTTCTTCCCAGAATTTGTGCAACTTTTTAACATATATAAGATTCAACCTTGGATCATTCCAATCAAATCACTCTTTTTTCATTTTAATAAAAATGAAAAAATAAATATAAATACAAAGAAAAATCCTCATGAATCGTCTAATAAAAAAGATCTTGAATTAGTAAATTACAAGCAGGAAGAACAAGAACAACAGGATCAAGGAAATCTTATATCGAATCTACGAAAACAAGAGAATAAAAAAGCTGTTGAAGAAGATTACGCAAGATTAGACATAGAAATTAAAAAGGGTAGAAAAAAAAAAAAATCTCAATATAAGAGAAAAAAACAAACGGAACTAGATTACTTTTTGAAAAAATATTTCCTTTTTCAATTAAGATGGGCTGATCCCTTGAATCAAAGAATAATGAACAATATTAGGGTATATTGTCTCCTACTTAGATTGATAAACCCAAAGGAAATTGCCATATCCTCGATTCAAAGAGGTGAAATAAATCTAGACGAAATGCTAATTCAAAAGGAGCTAGTTCTTACAGAATTGATAAGAAAGGGAATATTTATTATTGAACCAATTCGTCTATCTATAAGAAGGGACGGAAAATCTATTGTATATCAAACTATGGATATTTCATTGGTTGAGAAGAAGAAGCACCAAACAAATAGAAAATACGCAAAAAAAATACATATTGAGAAAGAGGGGTTTGAAAAATCCATTCCACGATACAGCCACTTATTTTTTAGTGAAGACAAAAATCATTATGATTTCCTTATTCCTGAAAATATTCTATCTCCTAGGCATCGGAGAGAATTTCGAATTCTAATTTGTTTCAATTCACGGAATTGGAATGTTTTGGATAGAAATCCAAGATTTTGCAATGAAAAGAAAATAAAAAACTGTGGACAATTTTTGAATCAGAACAAGCATATTAACACCGATGCAAAAAATTTAATGAAATTCAAATTGTTTCTTTGGCCCAATTATCGATTAGAAGATTTAGCTTGTATGAATCGTTATTGGTTTGATACCAATAACAGCAGTCGTTTCAGTATGTCAAGAATACATATGTATTCACAATTCAGAATGAATTCAATTCAAATGCAAAATTAAAAAATTTTTATTTTGATATTTTTTTTATATTTTCTAGTGGATTTCCTACATATCGTGTGACATATTCTGTAGATGAAAGCCGAAATATATAGACTGTATAACATTATAATTTCTAACACATGATGCTGATTTCATAGTGTATCCATTTTCACTAGGAGTAGCAGAACCTTTTTAGTTTAAGTAAAACTAAATCGTTCTATTTCGTGAATGCATATATTTATCAGACCCTTTTTATCCAATATCCAAATCCAATTTCGATTTATACTAGATGAAAATAACTGTCATAATAAATCTTATTATTTTTCCTGATCGGTAAAATTCACAGAAAATAAAAATTTTAATTTATTTTATGGTCAAAAATTCATTTATCTCAGTTATTCCACAAGAAGAAAAAGACGAAAATAGTGGGTCTGTTGAATTTCAAGTATTCCATTTCACCAGTAAGATACGGAGACTTACTTCACATTTAGAATTGCACAAAAGAGATTTTTTATCACAAAGGGGTCTGCGAATAATTCTGGGAAAACGTCAACGATTATTGACTTATTTGTCAAAGAAAAATAAAGTGCGTTATAAGAGATTAATGGATCAGTTAGATATTCGGGAACCAAAAACTCGTTAATTTAAATTAAATTTATTATTTGAGTTTATTATTATTTATTATTAGCCTTGTTATTTTTTTTTTTTTATTAATTATTTATATTATATTTAATTATTTTAATTATTTTCTAATAATTAGAATAATTGATAATAATTATTTAATATTTAATAATATAATAGTTTTATTTTCGATTTATATTATAGTTATTTTTTATATTATTTTTATATTATAGTTATAATATTAGAATATTCTTATTTTAATTTTTTTTTTTGATAGAATTTACATTTTATATATGACTATATGAATATGAATAGGATTATTTAGAATTACTAGAATTATACTAAATTCAATTTCAATTAGGATAAATTAGGATATATATATATGAAAAATGAAAATATAATGAAAATATAATATATTTAATATTAAGAAAATAAACATGATTCGTATGTACAACTCATATTTCATGGTTATTCAAACGTAAATCAAAGGATCTTGGCCCTTTCTCATAAACAGATTTTAAAATCTATTGATTCTATAAATTTTAAAAAATCATTGATTCGTCTGGTATCTACAATAGAAAATATATGATTTCCATCATTTTCTAATTAAAATTTTATCAGATCGAAAATCTTTTGTGTTCAAAACTTAAATTTATAGACCCAATGTCGCATTCAGTAAAAATTTATGATACATGTATAGGGTGTACCCAATGTGTACGAGCTTGTCCCACGGATGTATTAGAAATGATACCTTGGGACGGATGTAAAGCTAAGCAAATTGCTTCCGCGCCAAGAACCGAGGATTGTGTAGGTTGTAAGAGATGTGAATCCGCTTGCCCAACGGATTTTTTGAGTGTCCGTGTTTATTTATGGCATGAAACAACTCGCAGCATGGGTCTTTCTTATTGATATGTAACAAAAAACTCCCCTTGAATCATTTGATTCCTCTTTACCGAGAAAACTCCGTACTCGAGAAAATAAAATAAAAATATATTATTCTTCTCCCGAGCACGGAGTTTTCTGGTCAAAATTTATCTTGTCTTTATCACGAGTTATTTTACTTGGTTAACAATACTTCTGGTTTTGCCGATATTTGCGGGTTCTTCAATTGTCCTTTTCCTTCATAAAGGAAATAAGGCGTATAGGAGGGATACTATATGTATATGTATCCTGGAGCTCCCTCTAATGACCTATGTATTTTGTTCCAATTGGACGATCCATTAAACCAATTGAAGGAAGATTCTAAATGGATAAATATTTTTTTATTTTCACTGGAGACTGGGAATCGATGGACTTTCCATAGGACCCATTTTACTGACAGGATTTATCACTTGAACCAACAAACATTAGATTTCGAAAAATTAGCTAATCAATCATATCCCACAGCAGTGGAAATAATATTCCATTTTGGTTTTCTTATAGCTTATGCTGTCAAATCGCCGATGATACCCCTACATACATGATTACCAGATACCCACGGGGAAGCGCATTACAGTACATGTATGCTTCTAGCTGGAATCTTATTAAAGATGGGAACATATGGATTGATTCGGATCAATATGGAATTGTTAGCTCACGCTCATTCTAAATTCTCTCTCTGGTTGATCATAGTAGGAATAATACAAATCTTTTATGCAGCTTCAACATCTCTTGGTCAACGCAATTTTAAAAAGCATATTGCCTATTCTTACGTATCTCATATGGGTTTCATAATTATAGGAATTGGTTCTATAACTGGCATGGGACTCAATGGAGCCATTTTACAAATACTCTCTCATGGATTGATCGGTGCTGCACTTTTTTCTTAGCAGAAACGAGTTGGGATAGAATACGTTTTGTTTATCTCGACGAGATGGTGGGGAATATCTATCCCAATGGAAAAAATATTGATATTTACCATGTTTAGTAGTTTCTCGATGGCTTCTCTTGTATTACCAGGAATGAGTGGTTTTGTTGCAGAATTCTTAGTCTTTTTTGGAATAATTACTAACCAAAAATATCTTTTCATGCCAAAAATGTTAATTACTTTTGTAATAGCAATTGGAATGATATTAACTCCTATTTTTTTATTGTCTATGCTACGTCATATTTTCTATGAATACAAGCTATTCAATATACCAAACTATAAATTTTCATATTCTGGACCGCGAAAACTATTTCTTTCGATCTGTATCTTTCTACCTGTAATAGGAATTGAGATTTATCCTGATTTCGTTCTTCCGTTATCGGTTGACAAGGTACAAGTTATATTAGCTAATAATTTTTATTATTTTTATAGAAATATAGATACTAATTCTTTTTATAGCTTAGAAAATTCTAATTAATTAGAAGGAAAGTCTTATAATTCTTTGACTTTCATCTTTTCACGATTCTTCATTGTACAATGAAAAAAATGAAGAGTGAATTAGAATTGTAATGAAATACATCTAGAGTTTTTGAGAACCATTTGAATAATTCCTCCATTCAAACGGTTTTCAAAAACTCGCACAAATACTCATTGTCTATCAGACGATGTTTTTATGTGTTCTTCATGTAGTTTATTTTATTCAATTAGATATAAATGGGAATGAACCATAACTATGGAACCCGATTCCTAATAGATTGATCCCAAAATAGCATATCCAAATTAGGAGAAATCCTATAGAAGCCACAAATGCCGAATTTGTGCCTTGGTCTTGCAATTTTTTATTTGTTCTAATATGTAAATAGATTGCAAATATGGTCCAAGTAATAAATGCCCAAGTTTCCTTAGGATCCCAATTCCAATAAGAACCCCATGCTTCATTAGCCCATACTGCTCCAGAAAGAATGCCTATGGTTAAAAAGGTAAACCCTAAACTAATGACACGATAACTCCAATAATCCAAACGCTGAATTAATTGATATTTGTAAAAATTTAGAAATGAGAGAAAAGAAGTCTTTTTAAATACACTTTCTTTTTCGTTCAAATATTCTATCGTACCAACAAAGAAAAATGACTTCCTTAAGCTTATAAAATTCTTGTTAAAAAAAAAATCGATATTTTTTTTTTATAATAATTTAATAATTTAGACACCTAACATCTTAGTATCTTAGTATAATTAAATATTAAAATTTTTAGTTGTCTTATCCTAATTATGCTTTTATATTTTTAAAAGTACAATTAATAGGAAAGAAAAAACCTTCTCAAGAATTCAATTTCAATATCAATAATATAAAGTTATAATTAATTAAATGAAATATATAATTAATATAATTAAATATTAAATAAAATTAAATAAAATGTATAATATATAATAATTAAATATATAATATGATTATGATATATAATAATATATGTAATAATATTCTTATTATAATATATATATAATATAGATATATAATATAATAATAAATATTAATTTATAATTATATATAATTATAAATAATTATAAAACAATAATAAAATAAAAAAAGCTAGGTTTCTATTCTTGAACATTTCCATATGAATGGAAATGCATTTTGCTTCATTGTTTCCTAAACTCTATTGAATATAGACAATTCAACATGAATTTATTATTATTCTTTCAGGTAAGCCGCCATGGTGAAATTGGTAGACACGCTGCTCTTAGGAAGCAGTGCTAGAGCATCTCGGTTCGAGTCCGAGTGGCGGCATAAAATTATATATATTATATATAAAATTATATATTATTATTTAATATAATTATAATTATTTTTAATAATTATATTTTCCCTTAACATTAGATTGTATTTATGTAAGATTATAAAGTAAGATTATAAAGTAAGATTATAAAATTTATAGATATTTTATATATTTACATTTAGATTTATGTTTTATAGATTTAGGATCTATTAATTTATTATAGTTCAATTATGTATCTCTTTATATTTTATATTTATTTTTTATTAAATATTAAAGAATATTTATATTTAATTTTAATTCGTTTTTTATTTATTTATTTTTCAAAGTTATGCTCTTATATTATTGATATTGATGGAATCGCTATAGGTAATGACTAATAAAGAGTAATCCATTTTGAACAATATATGTCTTTCACATACAACGATAAAAATGAGTCACCTATCTTTGAATGGCAGTTCCAAAAAAACGTACTTCTATGTCAAAAAAGCATATTCGTAGAAATCCTTGGAAAAAAAAAGGCTCTTTAGCGGCAGTAAAAGCTTTTTCTTTAGCTAAATCTGTTTCTACCGGAGAGTCAAAAAGTTTTTTATTGGGACAAAAAAACGTTTTTAAAAATCTTAATTGATATGTCTCAAAGAACTTCAAATTTTATATTTTTGACTTGGAAGACAAATAATTGACATTTACTAATGTATTATTAATGTATATTGTATTTTTTATTTTTTTTTTAATCTCCAATTTCAATTATTTATTATTTAATAAGGACCCTTTTTTATGTTTATGATATTTGTGACCTTAGAACATATATTAACTCATATTTCCTTTTCGATCATCTCAATTGTGATTATGATTCATTTGATGAACTTATTAGTCTATGAAATAGAAGGATTGCGTAATTCGTCAGAAAAGGGGATGATAGCTACTTTTTTCTCTATAACAGGGTTTTTAGTTATTCGTTGGATTTCTTCAGGACATTTTCCCTTAAGTAATTTATATGAATCATTAATCTTCCTTTCGTGGAATTTATCTATTATTCATATGATTCCATATCTTGGGAATCATAAAAATTATTTAAGCACAATAACTGCACCAAGTGCCATTTTTACCCAAGGTTTTGCCACGTCAGGTCTTTCAATTGAAATGCATCAATCCGCAATATTAGTACCTGCTCTACAGTCTCACTGGTTAATGATGCATGTCAGTATGATGCTATTGAGCTATGCAGTTCTTTTATGCGGATCATTATTATCAGTTGCTCTTATAGTGATTACATTTCGAAAAAATATCGATTTTTTTTTTAACAAGAATTTTATAAGCTTAAGGAAGTCATTTTTCTTTGTTGGTACGATAGAATATTTGAACGAAAAAGAAAGTGTATTTAAAAAGACTTCTTTTCTCTCATTTCTAAATTTTTACAAATATCAATTAATTCAGCGTTTGGATTATTGGAGTTATCGTGTCATTAGTTTAGGGTTTACCTTTTTAACCATAGGCATTCTTTCTGGAGCAGTATGGGCTAATGAAGCATGGGGTTCTTATTGGAATTGGGATCCTAAGGAAACTTGGGCATTTATTACTTGGACCATATTTGCAATCTATTTACATATTAGAACAAATAAAAAATTGCAAGACCAAGGCACAAATTCGGCATTTGTGGCTTCTATAGGATTTCTCCTAATTTGGATATGCTATTTTGGGATCAATCTATTAGGAATCGGGTTCCATAGTTATGGTTCATTCCCATTTATATCTAATTGAATAAAATAAACTACATGAAGAACACATAAAAACATCGTCTGATAGACAATGAGTATTTGTGCGAGTTTTTGAAAACCGTTTGAATGGAGGAATTATTCAAATGGTTCTCAAAAACTCTAGATGTATTTCATTACAATTCTAATTCACTCTTCATTTTTTTCATTGTACAATGAAGAATCGTGAAAAGATGAAAGTCAAAGAATTATAAGACTTTCCTTCTAATTAATTAGAATTTTCTAAGCTATAAAAAGAATTAGTATCTATATTTCTATAAAAATAATAAAAATTATTAGCTAATATAACTTGTACCTTGTCAACCGATAACGGAAGAACGAAATCAGGATAAATCTCAATTCCTATTACAGGTAGAAAGATACAGATCGAAAGAAATAGTTTTCGCGGTCCAGAATATGAAAATTTATAGTTTGGTATATTGAATAGCTTGTATTCATAGAAAATATGACGTAGCATAGACAATAAAAAAATAGGAGTTAATATCATTCCAATTGCTATTACAAAAGTAATTAACATTTTTGGCATGAAAAGATATTTTTGGTTAGTAATTATTCCAAAAAAGACTAAGAATTCTGCAACAAAACCACTCATTCCTGGTAATACAAGAGAAGCCATCGAGAAACTACTAAACATGGTAAATATCAATATTTTTTCCATTGGGATAGATATTCCCCACCATCTCGTCGAGATAAACAAAACGTATTCTATCCCAACTCGTTTCTGCTAAGAAAAAAGTGCAGCACCGATCAATCCATGAGAGAGTATTTGTAAAATGGCTCCATTGAGTCCCATGCCAGTTATAGAACCAATTCCTATAATTATGAAACCCATATGAGATACGTAAGAATAGGCAATATGCTTTTTAAAATTGCGTTGACCAAGAGATGTTGAAGCTGCATAAAAGATTTGTATTATTCCTACTATGATCAACCAGAGAGAGAATTTAGAATGAGCGTGAGCTAACAATTCCATATTGATCCGAATCAATCCATATGTTCCCATCTTTAATAAGATTCCAGCTAGAAGCATACATGTACTGTAATGCGCTTCCCCGTGGGTATCTGGTAATCATGTATGTAGGGGTATCATCGGCGATTTGACAGCATAAGCTATAAGAAAACCAAAATGGAATATTATTTCCACTGCTGTGGGATATGATTGATTAGCTAATTTTTCGAAATCTAATGTTTGTTGGTTCAAGTGATAAATCCTGTCAGTAAAATGGGTCCTATGGAAAGTCCATCGATTCCCAGTCTCCAGTGAAAATAAAAAAATATTTATCCATTTAGAATCTTCCTTCAATTGGTTTAATGGATCGTCCAATTGGAACAAAATACATAGGTCATTAGAGGGAGCTCCAGGATACATATACATATAGTATCCCTCCTATACGCCTTATTTCCTTTATGAAGGAAAAGGACAATTGAAGAACCCGCAAATATCGGCAAAACCAGAAGTATTGTTAACCAAGTAAAATAACTCGTGATAAAGACAAGATAAATTTTGACCAGAAAACTCCGTGCTCGGGAGAAGAATAATATATTTTTATTTTATTTTCTCGAGTACGGAGTTTTCTCGGTAAAGAGGAATCAAATGATTCAAGGGGAGTTTTTTGTTACATATCAATAAGAAAGACCCATGCTGCGAGTTGTTTCATGCCATAAATAAACACGGACACTCAAAAAATCCGTTGGGCAAGCGGATTCACATCTCTTACAACCTACACAATCCTCGGTTCTTGGCGCGGAAGCAATTTGCTTAGCTTTACATCCGTCCCAAGGTATCATTTCTAATACATCCGTGGGACAAGCTCGTACACATTGGGTACACCCTATACATGTATCATAAATTTTTACTGAATGCGACATTGGGTCTATAAATTTAAGTTTTGAACACAAAAGATTTTCGATCTGATAAAATTTTAATTAGAAAATGATGGAAATCATATATTTTCTATTGTAGATACCAGACGAATCAATGATTTTTTAAAATTTATAGAATCAATAGATTTTAAAATCTGTTTATGAGAAAGGGCCAAGATCCTTTGATTTACGTTTGAATAACCATGAAATATGAGTTGTACATACGAATCATGTTTATTTTCTTAATATTAAATATATTATATTTTCATTATATTTTCATTTTTCATATATATATATCCTAATTTATCCTAATTGAAATTGAATTTAGTATAATTCTAGTAATTCTAAATAATCCTATTCATATTCATATAGTCATATATAAAATGTAAATTCTATCAAAAAAAAAAATTAAAATAAGAATATTCTAATATTATAACTATAATATAAAAATAATATAAAAAATAACTATAATATAAATCGAAAATAAAACTATTATATTATTAAATATTAAATAATTATTATCAATTATTCTAATTATTAGAAAATAATTAAAATAATTAAATATAATATAAATAATTAATAAAAAAAAAAAAATAACAAGGCTAATAATAAATAATAATAAACTCAAATAATAAATTTAATTTAAATTAACGAGTTTTTGGTTCCCGAATATCTAACTGATCCATTAATCTCTTATAACGCACTTTATTTTTCTTTGACAAATAAGTCAATAATCGTTGACGTTTTCCCAGAATTATTCGCAGACCCCTTTGTGATAAAAAATCTCTTTTGTGCAATTCTAAATGTGAAGTAAGTCTCCGTATCTTACTGGTGAAATGGAATACTTGAAATTCAACAGACCCACTATTTTCGTCTTTTTCTTCTTGTGGAATAACTGAGATAAATGAATTTTTGACCATAAAATAAATTAAAATTTTTATTTTCTGTGAATTTTACCGATCAGGAAAAATAATAAGATTTATTATGACAGTTATTTTCATCTAGTATAAATCGAAATTGGATTTGGATATTGGATAAAAAGGGTCTGATAAATATATGCATTCACGAAATAGAACGATTTAGTTTTACTTAAACTAAAAAGGTTCTGCTACTCCTAGTGAAAATGGATACACTATGAAATCAGCATCATGTGTTAGAAATTATAATGTTATACAGTCTATATATTTCGGCTTTCATCTACAGAATATGTCACACGATATGTAGGAAATCCACTAGAAAATATAAAAAAAATATCAAAATAAAAATTTTTTAATTTTGCATTTGAATTGAATTCATTCTGAATTGTGAATACATATGTATTCTTGACATACTGAAACGACTGCTGTTATTGGTATCAAACCAATAACGATTCATACAAGCTAAATCTTCTAATCGATAATTGGGCCAAAGAAACAATTTGAATTTCATTAAATTTTTTGCATCGGTGTTAATATGCTTGTTCTGATTCAAAAATTGTCCACAGTTTTTTATTTTCTTTTCATTGCAAAATCTTGGATTTCTATCCAAAACATTCCAATTCCGTGAATTGAAACAAATTAGAATTCGAAATTCTCTCCGATGCCTAGGAGATAGAATATTTTCAGGAATAAGGAAATCATAATGATTTTTGTCTTCACTAAAAAATAAGTGGCTGTATCGTGGAATGGATTTTTCAAACCCCTCTTTCTCAATATGTATTTTTTTTGCGTATTTTCTATTTGTTTGGTGCTTCTTCTTCTCAACCAATGAAATATCCATAGTTTGATATACAATAGATTTTCCGTCCCTTCTTATAGATAGACGAATTGGTTCAATAATAAATATTCCCTTTCTTATCAATTCTGTAAGAACTAGCTCCTTTTGAATTAGCATTTCGTCTAGATTTATTTCACCTCTTTGAATCGAGGATATGGCAATTTCCTTTGGGTTTATCAATCTAAGTAGGAGACAATATACCCTAATATTGTTCATTATTCTTTGATTCAAGGGATCAGCCCATCTTAATTGAAAAAGGAAATATTTTTTCAAAAAGTAATCTAGTTCCGTTTGTTTTTTTCTCTTATATTGAGATTTTTTTTTTTTTCTACCCTTTTTAATTTCTATGTCTAATCTTGCGTAATCTTCTTCAACAGCTTTTTTATTCTCTTGTTTTCGTAGATTCGATATAAGATTTCCTTGATCCTGTTGTTCTTGTTCTTCCTGCTTGTAATTTACTAATTCAAGATCTTTTTTATTAGACGATTCATGAGGATTTTTCTTTGTATTTATATTTATTTTTTCATTTTTATTAAAATGAAAAAAGAGTGATTTGATTGGAATGATCCAAGGTTGAATCTTATATATGTTAAAAAGTTGCACAAATTCTGGGAAGAACCAAGATTCGAGATTGGATATAGTATTATGATTTGATGCAGTATCAGAGAACCCCTCTTGATGCATTCCCATGCAATCAAAAAAGTTTCTTTTTTGATTGCATGGTTTGATGTCTTGACGAACCGTAGTAGAAAAAAGATCTTTTTTTTTCATTTTTTTTAAATTTTTAATTTCAGTCTTAGTATTTTTATGAATCGTCATGCCAATATGTGCATTGGTCCAGATCTCAATATTCTTTCTAAAACAAAAATGAGGAATTCTACAATCAAAATATTTTCTATCCAAATTTATATTCCTATCAATAATATATCCTTTTTCTAGATAATTATTACTAGGTATACTTACTAATACATAAAATGATTCGGGTTTCGATGTATTGAAATGATATGGAATTTCTCGATCCCCGTTTATTTCAAATTCTAATGTTGATCCAGAAATATATGAATTAGGAGGACTTATGTATTTATATGATAAAAGATCATATCTGTGATTTTTTTTCCATTTTTCTTTTTGACTCATAAAAGAATCCGCTGCATAGTTATTTTTTTTCATGGAATGAATGAATTGGTATTTTTTATATAAATCCAATTGGATTGATTCCTTGTTTTGGTTTTGAATCATACAGCGTTGATTGATTCTATTTCGCCATTCTTTAGTTACTAATCGAGACCATTTTTTTTGAGATGGATCGTATTGATAATGACCTTTTAACCAGTTTTTCCATTCGTTCATTACATACGAATGAATTTTATTATGTCTTGATTTGGAATCAAATATTCCGTGTATCATTATCATACAAGAGTCTTTTAATTTTTCCTTAAAAAAAGGAGAGTTTCCTTTATATTGAAATACAGGTCTCAAGCGATCCTTATTAAGTAATTGGGTTTGTGATAATTTGTAAAATACATATGCTTGAGATAGGGAAGATAAGTTCCAATAAGTATCGGAATTTGGATTCCTATTCTCAGTACTATAAGTATTTGAAAACAACTTTTTTATAGTCAAACCAAAATTAAACTTCATTGTATTTTGATTTGTTTCATCAATTCCTTCTTGTTCTTTATTTCTTTTATTGTTGTAAATGGATTTATTAAAGATATTTTTTTTTGATTTAAAGAAAAGTTTTGCATTGATCTTAGGAATGCTAATGGTACATAGTAAAATATCTATGTATATTTTTTCAATGAATGATTTTATAAAGTAGTGCGATTTACGCATTAATCGGATATTTTTCCTTTTTAAGATTTTCAAAGATTCCGGCCTTTTATTATCATAAATTATAACTATATCTTTTTTTTTTTCTTTTTCGTTTCGTTCTATTTGATTCCTGATTTTTATTGTCTTATCAGAAAGATCTTTCATTCTTCTTTCTATTAGTGAATAATTTAACCAATTTTTTGGTCGAATTCGAACAGATGATTCGCGAAGAATCTTTTTATTTTTTTGTAAATCTTTTTCGTTTTCCTTCATTTCATATACTTTTTCTTTCCTCAACTCAAATAAAAAAATTGGATTTATTTTTTCCAATTTTTTCATTATGAGTTTGATAACTATAAATATTTTAGTGACCCATTTTGTTTTTTCTTTTCTAACTTTTATAAATATAAAGGATTTTATTCTTTCCTTCAAAAAGTTTATAACTTGTAAAATCTTATTTTTTACCCTTCTATTTCTTTTTTTGAGTTCTTTATAAATAGGTTCAAAAAAAGAAGGTCGTTTTCGGGGAGAACCAAAGGGAAGTTCTGCTTCCATTCCCCAGACTGTTAAAAAACAAAAATTTTTGTTTTTATATTTTGAATCTCCTCGATCTCTATGATGAGATCGTACCTTAGCTTTTCGCCAAGGTTTTAGACAGAAAGGATATAGAATCTTTATCTGAATGCCGTCTGTTAACCAATCTTGGGGAAATTCTGTTTCTGATAATTGAACACCATTATAGGTGCATTTAATATGCATTTCTCTATTCCATTCCTTCAAATCCTCGTACCACTCGGGGAATTGAAATAATAACATACGTAAAATATTTTTAGCTATTATAAATGAAGGCAATATAATGTATTTTCTAAAAAAAGATTGGATTACTAACATTAAACCTCTTATTGCTTGAATAAATACAAAGGTATCCCAAGCTTCTGATATTTCTATACGTTCTTTTTTATCCTTTTCTTCTTTTGTCTCTTCATTTTCAAAATGGGAATCTAAAATTTTAAATTCAGATTCTCGTTCTCTACCCATCCAATTCCTCAAAATAAGATTCTTCATTTCATTAATATGAAAAGAATAAAAAAAAGATGTTTTGTATATACGGTCCAAAAAAAGTGGGGAATGCGCATTTACTTGAAAGAGGTCCCAAATAACTGTTTTACGTCTTTGAGCGCGCATGGATCCTTTGATTAGATTGCGACGAAAACACGATTGTTGGGAGTAACGTATCAGAGCTACCTCTTCCTCTTCCTCTTCCGTTTTATTATCATTTTTCTCATTGTTACTAGCATTCTTAGTACTAGAAATAGAATTGGTATTTTGATCATTATCGTTATAAATTACAACACGTTTGGCTCTTCTTGAATGAATCTCATGCTCTTCTTCTTCTAATTCTTCTTCTAATTCTTTTTCATTTT